AATAGATAGGAAGACATTCCAACCAATTCCCAAAAAATATAAATTTGTATCAAATTCGAACTAGTAACTAATCCCAACATCGAAGTACTGAAAAAACTCATATAAGCAAAAAATCTCAAGTATCCTTGATCGTGAGCCATATAATTATCACTATAAATAAGAACCATAATTCCAACAGTAGTGATTAACATTGACATAATAGAAGTAAGTGGATCGATCAAGTAGCCAAATTCTAAAGAAAAATCATTATCGAGGGTCCAAGACCATACATATTGATAGATAGAACTGCTTTTTATTTGCTGAATAGACAGATTAGTTGAAAAAATCATGATTATACTTAACAATAAAATACTCGAAAAAGCCCACATACGACGGAGATTTTTTGTTGCTGTCGGAAAAAGAAGAAGTCCCACTCCTATTAACATAGGAACTGGAAGTGGAAGGAAAGGTATGATCCACGCATATTGATATGTCTGTTCCATAAAAAAAGTTTTTTAATTCTTAATTAATATTAATTGTTTCCGATTCACCGGATCTTACCTCTTTTTGATTTGAAAGGAGTCAATAAAAAAATAAAGATATGCACTAATTTAAATAGAAATAGAATTTGTGAATTTTGATTTCTTTTTATACTTATTCTTTATAAGTTTCTGCTAAATACTTCAAATATTCAAATCAAGAAGTTACAATTGGTCAAATCATATGAAAAAAGCAGATTAATTACTAGTCTCCTTCGAACTTTCAAATTCAAGTTAAATTAGGCATATTTTTCGCGAATTTGACAAGTTACTAAAAAAAAAAAGAATATTCTTTTTTTTTTAGTAATAAAAATAGTTTATGCAATTTTCCCATATCTTTCACGCATCTTATGTATTCTTTTTGATTTTAGAATCAAAAATATTATCTAGAAAAGAAATACATAATGAATTGGCAAAGCGCAAATTTCTTTTGAACAATAGATGTCTTTCACATCCAGCTATACCAATGAGTAATCTCTTAATTTTTATTTAAATGGCAGTTCCAAAAAAACGTACTTCTGCATCAAAAAAGCGTATTCGTAAAAATTTTTGGAAAAGGAAGGGGTATTGGGCAGCGTTAAAAGCGTTTTCCTTAGGGAAATCTATTTCTACCGGGAATTCCAAAAGTTTTTTTGTGCAACAAACAAATAAAATAAGTAATAAAACATAACATGTTACAATAATCTGAATTGGCTTGAATCAAAAATTGACTCATTTCATTTCGAAAATAAAATTCCCGCTTTCCATTCCCTGTTGAGTTAATCAATAGGAAATGGAATTTGTTTCGCTCTTAGAATTAGAATAAGGATTTTTCTCTTTACCGTACTGAATTAAAAAAAAAAAAAAAAAATCCTTTTTTTTGACAAAAAAACATAAGATACGTAATTGTCTTTTTAGTATATTTTCTCATTTCCAAGGTGGGGAGTATTATTTTCCCCATCAGCCTGTTTCTTACAATAATATAAGCAATAATATAACTTTTTTCTCTAGATCCACGTTTTCTCTATAGAAAGGCGAGTCAAAAATCAAAATCATTGAAACTAATTGATTAAAATTCTAAACCTTTTTGTGCAACTTTCTTCTTTTTGGATTTTCTATGAATTCCTATATAGACTCCCATATATTTATTGCCATCAATCCACTCAAAAACACTTAACAAGTTTTTTTGGATAAAATATGTGTCAATTTTTACTGAATCCAAAATTTTTTTGTTCATTGATAAAATGGATTTTTTGGTTTCGATGTTTGAAATCAAATAAATCAAAAACAGTTCATTAAAACAAAACAAAAATGTTTTTTTGGGGGAGGAGGTTCTATCCCTTAATTCATAGTTGGACTATCTAGTTTTCCAAGAGTTCAAGTCGAGGAGAGTCTAAAATACACACTAAAACCCTAAATTCAAATAATGAACCTTCAAATACCTATTTGAACTTTGAACGAATTTTTATTCATCAATTTGAATCTTTCCTAAAAAATATTGCAACAATTTAATTCTTAAATCTAGACGATTGCTTATTCATAGGGTATTATGAATTCAAGACAAGCCGCTATGGTGAAATTGGTAGACACGCTGCTCTTAGGAAGCAGTGCTAGAGCATCTCGGTTCGAGTCCGAGTGGCGGCATGTCATCTCCTAAAAAAAGTAAATAGATCCTATAATGAATTCAATTTCCGATTTCCTTTTTATAATTATGGGACTCCTTAAAAAAATTTATGATATTTTTAACTTTAGAGCATATATTAACTCATATTTCTTTTTCGATTGTTTCAATTGTAATTACAATTCATTTCATAACTTTTTTAGTCGATGAAATCGTAAAACTATATGATTCATCCGAAAAGGGGATGATAATGACTTTTTCCTGTATAACAGGATTATTAGTTACTCGTTGGGTTTATTCAGGACATTTTCCACTAAGTGATTTATATGAATCATTAATCTTCCTTTCATGGAGTTTTTCCCTGATTCATATAGTCCCGTAT